GATCCGAATGAATGGAAAGGGAAAAACAAAGGATGAATTCCACTTTAAAGAGACACGCTATAAAAATAGACCAATTTATGAAACTTCTTATCTAGATGGGAATCAAGAAAATTCGAAGTTAGAAATATTTCAAGATAAAAAGAATAAAGAGATATTCTGGTTTGAAAAACCTCTTGTTAATATTCTTTTCGACTATAAACAATGGAAGCGACCATTTCGATATATAAAAAATGATCGATTTGAAAATGCTGTAAAAAATGAAATGTCACAATATTTTTTTCATACGTGTCAAAGTGATGGAAAAGAAAGGATATCCTTTACGTATCCGCCAAGTTTATCAACTTTTTTTGAAATGATACAAAGAAAGATGTCTTTTTTTACAATAGAAAAAATTTCCTATAATGAACTGTATAATCACTGGAATTATACCAATGAACAAAAAAGGAAGAACATAAGCAACCAATTTTTAAATAGAGTCGAAATTCTAGATAATAGATTCCTTCCTCTGGATATAATCGAAAACTTGTAATACCGACTCCATTAGTAATTCCTTCAATTACTCGTTTATCAAAAAAATGAGTTAGTTGAGCTAATCCTCTTATACCGTTATTGAAGGATATTGCATAAAAAACATCTATGTAACCACGATTATATGACCAATCATATATCACATTTATTATTTTTTCCCAAAGAATTCGATTGGGAACACTTTTAAGAAATGAATTTCGGAAGTTCAAATTTTGTAAAGATGAATAAACAGGCTTATATAAAAAAGACGCTATAAATATTCCGATATAAGCTATACTCAATGAAAAACTTGCATTTGTCACAAATTCATACCAATCCACAGAATTATTTGAATTTTGATATATTATAGCTGGAGTTAACAATTTTGATAATATATCAAAATCCATTCCTTGTTGATTCAAAGGAATTCCTATGGCTCCAACGAACAAAGTAAATATACCTAATACAAGCATAGGAAATAGCATAGTACTATCTGATTCATGGGGATACGAAAAAGTGTTCTTAATGCCAAAATGAGCAATAGTAATAAAGGGTCGCGTCATCTTTCTTATATTAATATCAATTGGATATGTCTTCTTCCCCAAAAAAGAAATCCTTTCATTATTATTCATTGTTAATAAAGATAATAACCGAAAATCTTTTTTAATTATTTTTTTCCCTTCTTTATCTTTACCCCATAGAGATATTGAATAAAACGAGTTATTTGTTTTGCCGCTGTAATTTTGAAAATTAACATTTAAAGAGCCCTCAAACGTAAGTAAATAGATCCGAAACATATAAAATGCAGTTAATCCTGCTGTGGAAAAAGCTATTATTGCAAAAATCGGTGAATACAACCAACTATCATTAAGAATTTCATCTTTGGACCAAAAACAGGCAAGGGGTGGAATACCACAAAGGGAAAGTATACCTAATAAAAAAGCAGTTTTTGTAATTGGCACATGTTTTATTAAACCACCCATAAGAACCATATTTTGACTTTTATCTGGAGAATATCCAACAATAGCTTCCATTGAATGAATGATTGATCCGGACCCTAAAAACAACAATGCTTTTGAATAAGCATGAGTAATCAAATGAAATAAAGCAGCTCGATAAGACCCAATACCTAGAGCTAACATCATATAACCCAATTGAGACATTGTGGAATAGGCTAAACTTCTCTTAATATCTTTTTGAGCAAGAGCTAAAGTAGCTCCTAATAGTAATGTTATTATACCTATTAAGGCTATTATATTCATTATGTAAGGTATAACCATAAAAAGAGGAAGAAGCCGAGCGACAAGAAAAATTCCTGCTGCTACCATAGTAGCAGCATGTATAAGAGCTGAAATAGGAGTAGGTCCTTCCATAGCGTCAGGTAACCATACGTGAAGGGGGAATTGAGCGGATTTAGCAATTGCACCAGAAAATAATAAGAAGGCACACAAAGTAACAAATAAAAAATTAACTTCATTATTATAAATCAAACTATTGAATATTTCAAACAAATCCCGAAATTCGAAACTGCCCGTTATCCAATAAAGACCTAAAATTCCTAATAATAAACCAAAATCCCCGACACGATTAGTTACAAACGCTTTTTGACAAGCATTCGCGGCAATCGGTCGTGTGAACCAAAAACCTATTAATAGATAAGAACACACTCCAACTAATTCCCAAAAAATATAAATTTGTATCAAATTAGAACTAGTCACTAATCCCAGCATTGAAGTATTGAAAAAACTCATATAAGCAAAAAATCTCAAATATCCTTGATCATGAGACATATAATTGTCACTATAAATAAGAACCATAATTCCAACAGTAGTAATTAAGATTAACATAATAGAAGTAAGTGGATCGATCAAGTAACTGAACTCTAAAGAAAAGTCATTATTGATGGTCCAAGACCATACATATTGATAGATATAACTGTTATTTATTTGCTGAATAGACAGATTGGCTGAAAAAATCATAACTATACTTAACAATAAAACACTAGGAAAAGCCCACATGCGGCGAAGATTTTTTGTTGCCTTCGGAAAAAGGAGAAGTCCCACCCCTATTAACATAGGAATTATAACTGGAATGAAAGGTATGATCCATGAATATTGGTATGTATATTCCATATAAATAAATAAAAATCTTTTATTCTTAGTTAACTGTTTCTGATTCATCAGCTCTTATTTTTTTGAAAGGAGTCAGTTAATAAAAAAAATTAAGATAAGATATGTAAAACTAAACTCAATATTTTTTATTCTTAATTATTCTAAATCTTTTCCAAATACTTCAAACAAAAAAAAAATAAAGATTTCAATTCTTATTACTTATTACAATTTACATAATACAATATTTTAATCTCTAGAGAGAGTAAGAACAAATAATTACACCAAAAAGAATATGTTATTTTAATAGAATTCATAAAAGACAGACACAGTCCATAACTTAACCCCAGAAAAAAAAAAGAGTTCTTTTTTTTTTTTTAGTTCGTTTATTCAGAATCATTAACCAATGAAGTTTTTTAATTGAGTGAAGAAATTACAAAAATAAAAGGACTTCTTTTTTATATAAAAAATAATGTATACTTTAACAGATTAACTACTAGTCTTATTTTAATTTTACAATTTTCATTAGGTGCACTCTTTTTTTGAGCTTGACCAATTAAGCAATTACTATAAAAAAAATTATTAACGTTTTTTTATTAAATTCAAAAATAAAAGTTTGGTTTCTTAAACTTTTTGATGTATTTTATTACATGTATAAATATAGCATGACGAAAATAAACAACATAAAGGCACAACCGCTTTTGTTTATATTTTTATATTTTTTTATGAAAAGAGTCGAATTTAGACAATAAAGAGAGAATTATATATTATATAGTAAAAAACAATTGGTTTTGAACAATAGATGTCTTTCACATCCAACTATAGAACTGAATACCCTATCATAATTTTTTAATGGCAGTTCCAAAAAAACGTACTTCCATATCAAAAAAACGAATTCGTAATAATATTTGGAAAAGGAAGGGGTATTGGGTAGCATTAAAAGTTTTTTCATTAGCGAAATCTCTTTCTACAGGGAATTCAAAAAGTTTTTTTGTACAACAAGAAATAAATAATTAAACATTGGAATAATCTGGATCTATCTCTGACTCGAAAAAGAGTCTAGTTTTGAATTTCGTTTAGAATTTATACTAATACTAATTTATATAGAATAATCTTTTTATATATAAATATATGAATTAGTATATCTATATATAAATTATTATATAAATTATTTTCAAATAGGAAAGAACAAATATTTATTAGAAAAGAACAAACATAATATAAGATCTTTAATCCAAATTAATGATTCGTTGAAACTCATTTTTTAAGTTTAAAACTTGTTTTGGAATTTTCTGAACACTCATTTAAAAAAATAATTATCAATATATATAATCCTTATCCTTATATCCCTCGTATAAAATATCCACCTAAATGCGACAAGAAGCTTTTATCAATGGATATTTTATACGAGAAATGTATAAATTTTGGTCATAAAAAAAATAATAAAAAGAAAAAAGAACATTGAATTGCGGTAAAAACTATGTAGTTAGAAAAGTTCCATTTTAGGAGAGTATAAACTAAAAGAACTCCATTGTTAATGTTACGTTAAATAAAATAGACACTATAAATTTAAATATTAAATAAAATAATAAAAAATAAGGATTATTATTGTAACTAGGTTCAAATCACTATTTTTTAAACGAGTTTTGATTCATCAATTTCTTTATTCATGAATTTCAATGTTTCTTATAAAATAAAACTAAAAAATATTGTGAGTACTTTAACCTCGACAATTGAATAAAAATAGGTTATTATGATTTCGAAAAGCCGCTATGGTGAAATCGGTAGACACGCTGCTCTTAGGAAGCAGTGCTAGAGCATCTCGGTTCGAGTCCGAGTGGCGGCATGGCATCTTATAAAAGAGTAAGTCCTATAATGAATTCTATTCCCGATTTCCATTTCTATAATTGGGAGATTCTCCTCTTTTTTTATAATTTTTTTATGATATTTTCCATTTTAGAGCATATATTAACTCATATATCCTTTTCGGTTGTTTCAATTATAATTTCAATTCGTTTGATAATCTTATTAGTTAATGAAAGCGTAGGACTATATGATTCATCAAAAAAAGGCATAAAAACTACTTTTGTCTGTATAACAGGATTATTAGTTACTCGTTGGATTTATTCAAGGCATTTACCTTTAAGTGATTTATACGAATCATTAATTTTCCTTTCATGGAGTTTGTCCATTATTCATATGGTTCCGTATTTTAAAAAAAATATAAACCCTTTAAGCGCAATAACCGCGCCAAGTGTTATTTTTACCCAAGGCTTTGCTACTTCTGGTTTTTTAACCGAAATGCATCAATCCGTACTATTAGTACCCGCTCTCCAATCTCATTGGTTAATGATGCATGTAAGTATGATGGTATTTGGCTATGCATCTCTTTTATGTGGATCATTATTATCAGTAGCTCTTATAGTCATTACATTTCGCAAAGTCATAAGTCTTTTTGAGAAAAGCAATAATGAGTCGTTTTGTTTTGATGAGATCCAATACATGAACGAAAGAAACAATGTTTTATGGAACACTTCCTTAATCTCTTCTAGGAATTATTATAGGTCTCAATTGATTCAACAATTGGATCATTGGAGTTATCGTATTATTGGTATAGGTTTTATCTTTTTAACCATAGGTATTCTTTCGGGAGCAGTATGGGCAAATGAGGCATGGGGCTCATATTGGAATTGGGATCCGAAAGAAACTTGGGCATTTATTACTTGGACCGTATTCGCGATTTATTTACATATTCGAACAAATAAAAATTTTGAGGTTGTAAATTCTGCAATTGTAGCCTCTATGGGATTTCTTATAATTTGGATATGCTATTTTGGGGTCAATCTATTAGGAATAGGGCTACATAGTTATGGTTCATTTACCCTAACATCTAACTGAAAAAAGAACCTAATGAACACAAATAAACATGGGACAGCATATATATAAGAAAACATCGTGTAAGCCATCGAGAACCTTTTGAATCACTAGTTTGATTCAAAAGGTTCTTACAAAGGCCAAACATATCTGGTTAAAAGGATAATTCATTTTTATTTTTAACTTAAGTTAAAAATAAACTTAAGAGAAGAAAAAATATTTGTTTTTTGTAATTGTACAACGAATTTTTTAAACATCTTATTCTTATTATACTATAAGATTGATGTTTGATTTTTTATTTTATTAATTTTTTTAATAATTATCTAAAAAAATAATTAGATATAATATCTTCGACCTTGTCAACGGATAGTGAGAAAACGAAATCCGGATAAATACCAATACCTATTACAGGTAAAAGAATAGAGATCGAAACAAATAACTCTCTCGGTCCAGAATCAAAAAAATAAGAGTTTGGAGCATTAAAAAACTTGTATCCATAGAACATTTGGCGTAACATAGATAATGAATAAATAGGAGTTAATATCATTCCAATTGCCATTACAAATGTAATTAGTATTTTTGTTATTAAAAAAAAATTTTGGCTGGTAATTAGTCCAAAAAATACTATTAATTCTGCAACAAAACCACTCATCCCCGGTAATGCAAGGGAAGCCATCGATAAGATACTAAAAGTCGTGAATATTTTTGGAACTGGGATCGCCATTCCGCCCATTTCGTCGAGATAAACAAGACGTATTCTATCAAAACTCGTTCCTGCCAAGAAAAAAAGTGCAGCGCCAATAAAGCCATGAGATATTATTTGTAAAATGGCTCCATTGAGGCCCATATCACTTATAGAGCCAATTCCTATAATTATGAAACCCATATGAGATACGGAGGAATAGGCTATTCTTTTTTTTAAATTACGTTGACCGGGAGATGCTGAAGCTGCATAGATTATTTGAAGTGTGCCTACTATCATCAACCAGGGAGCAAATATAGAATGAGCGCGGGGCAATAATTCCATATTGATCCGAACCAATCCATATGCTCCCATTTTTAATAATATTCCGGCTAGAAGCATACAAGTACTGTAATGTGCCTCTCCATGGGTGTCTGGTAACCATGTATGTAAAGGTATAATCGGTGATTTGACAGCAAAAGCAATAAGAAATCCAATATAGAATATTATTTCCAGTACTACTGGATAAGATTGATTAACTGATATTTCAAAATTGAATGTTGGTTCATTGGAACCATATAAACCGATACTCAGAACTCCCATTAATAAAAAAACGGAACTTCCTGCAGTGTACAAAATAAACTTTGTAGCTGAATATAAACGTTTTTTCCCCCCCCACACGGATAGAAGTAGATAAACGGGAATTAATTCTAACTCCCACATGATGAAAAAAAGTAAAAGGTCTCGAGAAGAAAATGATCCTATTTGACCACTATACATTGCTAACATCAGGAAATGGAATAATCGGGAATCTCGAGTAACCGGCCGAGCCGCTGAAGTAGCTAAAGTGGTGATAAATCCTGTCAGCAAAATAGGTCCTATAGAAAGTCCATCTATTCCCAATCTCCAGTAAAAATCAAAAAAATTGATCCATTTATAATCCTCCGTCAGTTGCATTAATGGATCGTCCAATTGGAAATGATAATAGAATGCATAAGTTATTAGAAGGAGTTCTACGGTACATATAAATATAGTGTACCACCTAATTATCTTATTTCCTCTATGAGGAAGAAAGAAAATTAAGTAACCCGCGAATATTGGCAAAACTACCACTATTGTTAACCAAGGAAAATAATTCGTAGTAAAAACAAGATACACTTGGACCAGAAAAATCCGTGCTCGAAAAATCAAATATATATTTGATTTTTCGAGCAGGGGGATTTTTGTCGGTAAAAAAAAATCAAATATATTCAGGTGGGATTTGGGAAAGGGATCAATAAGCTAGGCCCATGCTTCGAGTTGTTTCATGCCATAAATAAACTCGAACACTCAAGTAATCCGTTGGACAGGCGGATTCACATCTCTTACAACCAACACAGTCTTCTGTTCTTGGAGCAGAAGCAATTTGCTTAGCTTTACATCCGTCCCAAGGTATCATCTCTAATACATCTGTGGGGCAGGCTCGTACACATTGAGTACACCCTATACATGTATCATAAATCTTTACTGAATGTGACATCGGATATATAAATTTTTGAACATCATAAATTTTCGATCTAGTAAACTTGTAAATGAATTATACATATATTTAGACACCAGATGAATCAATGATTTACCAGAATTTTTCTAATCAATCTGCTTCCAGATCGACTCCTACGAGAGGTCCAAGATACTTTGATTTCTTGCATTTTTTGTAAACACGATCAATACGTTATGTATCATCCATGTTAATTTGACTTGATAAATATTAGAACTTCTATGATTAATACACTACTACTTATTCAACAAATTCGATTGATTGATACGAGTTGATTTTTTGTTACGATAAATTGCGGAAACAATAGCTGGTCCAATAGCTGCTTCAGCGGCTGCAATAGCTATAACAAAAATTGAAAAAATATTTCCTTTTAATTGGCGACTATCAAAAAAATCAGAAAATGTTACGAAATTTATATTAACTGCATTCAGTATAAGTTCAAGACACATAAGGGCTCTAACCATATTTCGACTTGTGATCAATCCATAAATACCGATAGAAAATAAATAGGCACTCACAACAAGTACATGTTCGAGCATCATTGACCAACTCCTTATCAATTTTGATTCATTTCAAGATGAAAAACAATTTAATGAGTTTAAGTGACTAGAATAAAAAAAAAGTACTGAATAAGGGAATCTATTGCCAATAGATCAAATAAAATAATTTCTATTTTAGGCATAAACAATCTTCAAATAAGATTGAAGTGAGCGGAAATGGATGTGATAACACAGAACAAAGTTTCATTTTGATTTCGGTTACTAGTTCGAAAGATTTATTACTGGCGGGCCACAGCAATTGCGCCTATCAAAGCAGCTAAAAGAATTATTGAAATGAGTTCAAATGGAAGAAAAAAATCTGTTGATAAATAAATTCCAATTTGTTGACTGTTACTTATCAAATCTTGCTCTATAATTTGGTTTGATCTTGTAGTCCAAATAATCCCGTACCATGACGTATCCAGAATAGTAGTCATTAGTGAAACAAAAATACCTGTACAAACCAACAAAGTAACGCCATCCCCAACGGTCCAAAGATGAAAATCTTTGTAATATTCTGAACCGTTCATGAACATGACAGCAAATATAATTAAAACATTTATAGCTCCCACGTAAATAAGGAGCTGTGCGGCAGCTACAAAATGAGAGTTTGATAGAATATAGAATAAGGATATACAAACAAGAACCAGTCCCAACGAAAAAGCAGAATAAATTGGGTTGGTAAGTAATACTACCCCTATGCCTCCTAATATAAGACCGGATCCCAAAAAGACTAAAAGAAAATCATGTATTGGTCCGGGCAAATCCATTATATGTAAAGAGATAAATAAATTGAAATTTTTTCATGACCTTATTGAACCACCAGGAAAATATTTTTCTGAAAAGTTCTTAATTGAATTAAATCCTAAGAAATGTGAATTGATGTAGGTACAGTTCTTGGACTAATATCATTCTTTATCTTAAAGTTAAAGAGTGGTTCAAAACTATATTTAGATTTCGAAAAAATTACAGATATATTCATAGATTTTCAATCCAAATTGAAGCACGAACCAACCAATCAATAGTTAGAATTTGTAGTTAGTGACTAAACAAAATAAACGAAAAAAACGGCATTCCTTTCGATCAAAACTGAACCTTATAAATTGGAAATTACTCTTTATCTTTAATCAAAGGATTTACTTTTTTTGATTTCATTTACTTATTTTTTTTAGGTGAATTTAAAATTGTTCGAATTGTATAATCGTCAATTACTGACATTGGTAAACGACCCAAGGCAATTTGATTATAATTCAATTCATGACGATCATAAGTAGAAAGCTCATATTCTTCAGTCATTGATAAACAATTTGTTGGACAATACTCAACACAATTACCACAAAATATACAGATTCCGAAATCAATACTGTAATTAAGCAACCGTTTCTTTCGAATATTAGTTTCCAATTTCCAATCAATAACAGGTAGATCTATAGGGCATACACGAACACATACTTCACAAGCAATACATTTATCAAACTCAAAATGGATTCGACCGCGGAAACGTTCTGATGTGATTAATTTTTCATAAGGATATTGAATAGTTACAGGTAAACGATTTGTATGGGATAAGGTAATCATGAAACTTTGACCAATGTACCTTGCAGCTCGTACTGTTTGTTGACCATAATTCATGACCCCAGTTACCATAGGAAACATATCGTAAATCTCTATGAATATTTTTATGTTTGTTTCTTTCTCTTGTTTGAGACAAGGCGCAAATAGAGAATGTAGTATTCCTTTACAGTGAAATAAG